TGGTTAATTGGTCACATTTTATTCATGAAATGGGTTGGCTTGGTATTATTCTGGATACGGCAAAATCATTCGATTCGATCTAATAATAAGTACCTTGTGTCAGAATTGAGAAATTCTATGGCTCGAATCTTTAGTATTCTCTTATTTATCACCTGTGTCTACTATTTAGGCAGAATGCCGTCGCCTATTGTCACTAAGAAACTGAAAGAAACGGAAGAAAGGGGAGAAAGAAAAGAAGAAAACGATGTAGAAACAACTTACGAAGAAGACAAAGATAGCCCAGACTACGAGGATTTTTATCTTGATACTCATCAAGATAATTTGGAATTGGTAAAACTTAACTTAAAAAAAGAAGAGAAAAATGAAAAAAATTCTTTTTGGTTTGAAAAACCTATTGTAACTTTTCTTTTCGATTATAAACGATGGAATCGACCATATAGATATATAAAAAATGATCGATTTGAAAATGCTATACGGAATGAAATGTCACAATATTTTTTTTATATATGCCCAAGTGATGGAAAACAAATAATATCTTTTACATATCCACCAAGTTTATCGACTTTTTCAGAAATGATAGAACGAAAAATTTCTTTGTACACGACAGAAAAACTATCCCACGAGGACTTGTATAATTATTGGGTTCATACCAATGAACAAAAAAAATACAACTTGAACAATGAATTGATAAGTCGAATAAAAATTCTAGAAAAAGAGAAAGGATCTCTTGCTTTAGATATGCTAGAAAAAAGGACCAGATTATGCGATGATGAGAATGAACAAGAATACTTGCCAAAAAGGTATGATCCTTTTTTGAATGGACCTTATCGAGGAACAATAAAAAAATTTGATTCACGTGCAATCATGAACGATTTAATAACTTCCACAGCAGATTCCGTAGAAATGTTTTGGATAAATAAGATTCATGGTCTCTTTCATAATGATTCTCGAGAATTAGAACATCAAAAGAATACGTTTGGCTTTAGCGGGAAATTTTTATTGAATTCGATTGGGAATTCCTTAACCTCAATCGATGAATTCTCTTTTGAACACGCACGACGAATTGATTCAGAAAGTCAAGCAAAATCTTTGAAATTTATATTCGATGTAATTTCAACTGATCCAAATGATCTAACAACAATTAGAAGGAAATCCATTGGAATGGAAGAAATCAGTAAAAGGGTTTCTCGTTGGTCATACAAATTGACAGATGATTTAGAAGAAGAGGAAGAAGAAAATGAAGAAGAATCGACGGAAGATCCCGAAATTCGTTCAAGAAAAGGCAAACGTGTGGTAATTTATACTGATAACGATCAGAGTACTAATTCCAGTACTAGTAATAATAATACTAGTAATAATAGCACTAATGATGAAGAAGAGGAAGTGGCTTTGATACGTTACTCACAACAATCGGATTTTCGACGGGGTATAATCAAAGGATCCATGCGTGCTCAAAGACGTAAAACAGTTATTTGGGAAATGTTTCAAGCAAATGTGCATTCTCCACTTTTTTTTGATCGCATAGACAAAACATTTTTTTTTTCGTTTTTTGATATCTCTAAAATGATTAATCACATTTTTAGGAATTGGGTAGGGGAAAACCCAGAATTGCAAATTTCTTATTTTGAGGAGGAAGAGACAAAAGAAAAGGATAAAACAAACGAAGAGCAAAAAGAAGAAAATGAACGAATAGCAATATCAGAAGCTTGGGATACCTTTATATTTACTCAAGCAATAAGAGGTTTCATGTTAGTAACCCAATCTTTTCTTAGAAAATACGTTATATTACCCTTATTGATAATAGCTAAAAATATTGGTCGTATGTTATTATTGCAATTCCCCGAATGGTACGAGGATTTGAAGGAATGGAATAAAGAAATGCATGTTAAATGTACCTATAATGGCGTTCAATTATCAGAAACAGAATTTCCCCAAAATTGGTTAACAGACGGTATTCAGATAAAAATTCTATTTCCTTTCTGTCTGAAACCTTGGCAAAGATCTAAAGTACGATCTCATCATAGAGATAGAGATCAGAAAATAAGGAAAAAGGAGAAAAAAGACAATTTTTGTTTTTTAACAGTCTGGGGAAGGGAAGCAGAACTACCTTTTGGGTCTCCCCGAAAACGACCTTCTTTTTTTGAACCCATTTTTAACGAACTCGAAAAAAAAACGAGAAAAGCGAAAAGGCAATTTTTGCAAGTTATAAGGGTTTTCAAAGAAAGAATAAAAGGTTTTATAAAAGTTTCAAAAGAAAAAACAAGAATAGTTCTAGTTATAAACCTAATAATGAAAGAACTTGAAAAAGTAAACCCCATTTTCTTATTGAAATTGAGAAAGGTAAAAGTATATGAATCGAATGAAAACGAAAAAGATTCCAATATAAATAATAAGATTATCCGAGAATCGACCATTCAAATTCGATCCGTGAATTGTTTAAATGAAAATTATTCACTCATAGAAACAAAAATGAAAGATCTTGCTAATAAGACAATCACAATTAGGACTCAAATAGAAGGAATCACAAAAGGCAAGAAAAAAATAGTTCGAGCTTGTGATGATAAAAGATCGGAATCGAAGAAGGATATTTGGCAAATATTTAAAAGAAAAAATATCCGAGTAATACGTAAATCACATTATTTTATGAAATCCTTCGTTGAAAAAATATACATGGATATATTACTATGTATCATTAAGATTCCAAGGATCAATGCACAACTTTTCTTTGAATCAACAAAAAAAATGATCAACAAATCCATTTCCAACGCTGAAACAAATCAAGAAGGAATTGAGAAAACAAATCAAAATACAATGAACTTTATTTCGACTATAAAAAATCCGTTTTCGAATTTTTCGAATACTAATATTAGTAATCAAAATATTAGGAATAATAATTGTGACTTATCTTCTTTGTCTCAAGCCTATGTATTTTACAAATTATCACAAAATCAATTACTTAACAAGTATCATTTGAAATCTGTACTTCAATATCACCACACCTATCCTTTTCTTAGGGATATAATCAAGAATTATTGTACGACACGAGGAATATTTGATTCCAAACCAAGGCAAAAAAAAATGCATAAGTCTGGAATGAATAAATGGAAAAATTGGTTAAGGGGTCATTATCAATACAATTTATCTCAGACCAAGTGGGATCACTTAGTACCGAAAAAATGGCGAAATAAAGTCAATCAATGTCGTACGATTCAAAAGAAAGACTCAATGAAATTAGATTTATATAAAAAAGAAAAAGACCAATTAATTCATTACACGAAACAAAATTACTATGCAGTGGACTCATCGATAAGTCAAAAAGAAAAATGGAAAAAACATTACGGATATGATCTTTTGTCATATAAATATATAAATTATGGGAATAGTAAGGACTCGTATATTTTTGGATCAACATTACAAATAGAGGACAAAAAAATTCCATATAATTTCAATACAAATACACTTAAATCCGAATCATTTTATAGATTGATAAGTATATCTATTAGTGATTATCTAGAAAAAAGATCTATTATTGATATGGACAAAAATATGGATAGAAAATTTTTTGATTGTAGAATTCTCCATTTTTGTCTTAGAAATAATATCGATATTGAGACCTGGGCCAATACGCATACCGGCACCAAGATTCATAAAAATGCTAAAACTGAAACTAAAAATTCTCAAAAATTTGAAAAAAAGGATCCTTTTTCTTTTACGATTCATCACAAAATCAACCCATCCAATCAAAAAAATCTTTTTTTTGATTGGATAGGAATAAATAAAGAAAGGTTATATCATACCATATCAAATTTAGAACCTTGGTTTTTCCCAGAATTTGTACTACTTTTTGATGTGTATAAGATTAACCCGTGGATCATACCAATCAAATTACTTATTTTTAATTTGCATTTCTATGAAAAAAATATTAGTCAAAATGAAAAGATCGACGTAAATAAAAAAAAAAATCTTTCTATATTAGCTAATCAAAAAGAATATCTTGAATTAGAAAATTCCAACCCCCAAAAAAACAAACAACAAGGTCAAGGAGATTTTGTATCAGATCTACGAAAACAAAACAAAAAGAAAAATCTTGAAGAAGATTACACGGGAGCAGACATTAAAAAAGGTAGAAAGAAAAAACAATTCAAGAGCAAGAAAGAAGCAGAACTGGATTTCTTCCTGAAAAAATATTTTCTTTTTCAATTAAGATGGGATGATTCCTTGAATCAAAGAATGATCAATAATGTCAAGGTATATTGTCTCCTACTTAGACTGATAGATCCAAGAGAAATTGCTATATCCTCAATTCAAAGAGGAGAGATGCATCTGGATGTAATGTTGATTCAGAAAGACCTAACTCTTACAGAATTGATAAAAAGAGGAATATTTATTATCGAACCAATTCGTTTATCTATGAAAAAGGATGGAAAATCTATTATATATCAAACCATAGGTATTTCATTGGTTGATAAGAATAAGCGCCAAACTAATGGAAAATGCATAATAAAAAGTGGATATGTTGAAAAAAAGAATTTTGATGGATCCATTGCACAACACAGCAATATGCTTGTGAATAGAAACAGAAATCATTTTTATTTCCTTGTTCCCGAAAATATTCTATCTCCCAGACGTCGTAGAGAATTTAGAATTTTAATTTGTTTCAATTCCCGGAATTGGAATGTTGTGAATCGAAATCCACTATTTTGCAATCAAAACAACATAAAAAACTGGGGACAATTTTTAAACGGGGAAAAGCATCTTAATACAGATGCAAATAAATTCATTAAATTCAAATCGTTTCTTTGGCCCAATTATCGATTAGAAGATTTAGCTTGTATGAATCGTTATTGGTTTGATACCAATAACGGTAGTCATTTCAGTATGTCAAGAATACATATGTATCCACAATTCAGAATTAGTTAATAGTATATTTCCTATATATCTATCGCATGCCATATTCGGTGGATAAAAACCGAAAGATATACACATACACCATGTTACATTCTGATAAATGTATCATCCCTTTCTATCCAAATCAAATTACAAATTTGATTTGGATAAAATTAATATAAATTTTAAGTAGTGTATATGAAGAAATCCCATTTTTTTTGTACTAGATTCAAATAACTGGAACTAACTGGTATAATAATTATTATTATTTTTCCTGATCGGTAAAATACACGGAAAAGAAAAAAATAGAAATATTGGTTTTTTATGGTCAAAAATGCATTCATCTTAGCTATTCGACAAGAAAAAGAAAAAAACTGCGGATCTGTTGAATTTCAAGTATTCAGTTTTACGGATAAGATACGGAGACTCACTTCACATTTGGAATTACATAAAAGAGATTTTTTATCACAAAGGGGCCTACGGAAAATTCTGGGAAAACGTCAACGGCTACTGGATTATTTGTCAAAGAAAAATAGAGTACGTTATAAGAAATTAATTGGTCAATTAGGTATTCGGGAGTCAAAAACTCGTTAATTTGAAGGTTGGTTTGAATTTTTTTCTTTAGTTATTAGTAGTTATTAAATTTTTCATTTTGATGAACTTCGTTTGATAAATTCATGGAATAATGAATTAAGGAAGAAAAGATATGACTGTACCGGCTACAAGAAAAGATCTCATGATAGTTAATATGGGTCCTCATCACCCATCAATGCATGGTGTTCTTCGACTGATCGTTACTCTTGATGGTGAAGATGTTATTGACTGTGAACCCGTATTGGGTTATTTACACAGAGGGATGGAAAAAATAGCAGAAAATCGAACAATTATACAATATTTGCCTTATGTAACACGGTGGGATTATTTAGCCACTATGTTCACAGAAGCAATAACAGTAAATGCACCAGAACGATTGGAAAGTGTTCAAGTACCTAAAAGAGCCAGTTACATTAGAGTCATTATGCTGGAATTGAGTCGTATAGCTTCTCATTTATTATGGCTTGGGCCCTTTATGGCGGATATCGGCGCACAGACTCCCTTTTTCTATATTTTCAGAGAAAGGGAATTGTTATATGATCTATTCGAAGCTGCTACGGGTATGCGAATGATGCATAATTATTTCCGTATTGGGGGGGTTGCTGCTGATCTTCCTTATGGCTGGATAGATAAATGTTTGGATTTCTGTGATTATTCTTTAACAGGAATTGCTGAATATCAAAAACTTATTACACGGAATCCCATTTTTTTGGAACGAGTTGAAGGAGTGGGCATTATTGGTGGAGAAGAAGCAATAAATTGGGGTTTATCAGGGCCGATGTTACGTGCTTCTGGAATACAATGGGATCTTCGTAAAGTTGATAGTTATGAGTGTTACAATAAATTCGATTGGGAAATCCAATGGCAAAAAGAAGGAGATTCACTAGCTCGTTATTTAGTCCGAATCGGTGAAATGAAGGAATCTATAAAAATTATTCAACAGGCTCTAGAAGGAATTCCTGGGGGACCCTATGAAAATTTAGAAGTCCGGCGCTTTGATAGAGCAAAAAATTCCGAATGGACTAATTTTGAATATAGATTTATTACTAAAAAACTTTCACCCAATTTTGAATTGTCGAAACAAGAACTTTATGTAAGAGTAGAAGCCCCAAAAGGAGAATTAGGAATTTATTTGATAGGAGATAGTAGTGTTTTCCCCTGGAGATGGAAAATTCGGCCACCTGGTTTTATCAATTTGCAAATTCTCCCTCAATTAGTTAAAAGAATGAAATTGGCCGATATCATGACGATACTAGGTAGTATAGATATCATTATGGGAGAAGTTGATCGTTGAAATGATAATTGATACGACAGAAGTAGAAGTACAAGCTATCAATTCTTTTTCTAGATTGGAATCCTTAAAAGAAGTTTATGGACTCATATGGATCTTTGTTCCCATTTTCGCCCTTCTATTAGGAATCACAATAGGGGTCCTAGTAATTGTGTGGTTAGAAAGAGAAATATCCGCAGCAATACAACAACGTATTGGGCCTGAATATGCCGGTCCGTTGGGGATTCTTCAAGCTCTAGCAGATGGGACCAAATTACTTTTTAAAGAGGACCTACTTCCATCTAGAGGAGATATTCGTTTGTTTAGCGTGGGACCGTCTATAGCGGTCATATCAGTTCTACTAAGTTATTTAGTAATTCCTTTTGGATATCGCCTTATTTTAGCCGATCTCAGTATAGGTGTTTTTTTATGGATCTCCATTTCAAGTATTGCTCCTATTGGACTTCTTATGTCAGGATATGGATCGAACAATAAATATTCCTTTTTAGGTGGTCTACGGGCTGCTGCTCAATCTATTAGTTATGAAATACCATTAACTCTATGTGTATTATCAATATCTCTACGTGTGATTCGTTGGAACATGATTATTTTCCCTTCTCTCTAGAAATAAAGTAAAGAGGTTGAATATATTGAATGGATATTTTCATTTTTTATTCATCATTAGGGTTGATGAGTTAAACTAGATAGTTTTATATGAGTAAAATCAAACTGCTTAGAAATTTGCAGTAAGAAGAGAAAATCTCATTCCCTATGTACAAGAATATAAACATAAGCAGTATATAAACTGTTTACCCCAAGATTAAGATTCTTTGACTAATTCTCATATCTTGAAGCGGGTACAAAAGATCAACGTATGGGGGTTCTACTACTTTTTTATATGTATTACCATACGGGGGATCAATCAAAAATCAGTGAACAGTTAGGAACACCAAGGTACACAAAGGATTAGTAATAGAGATAATATAAGGTATCAAAAAACGGTATTGTTATATAAAACTTTGGATAAAACGAATCATAATGGGGACTTTAAGTTGGTAGAAATGACCAAGCAGTACTTCCCCACGATTCCGATCTAGAGTATGCTCCTATTCACTGATTAAAGAAATGACTATCAAAAACGAATTAATCCTTTATTTTTTTTTTCAGAGTACCCTCCCTCTGAGAAAGAAGAACAGGAACAAAAGAAATAGAATTCAAAAATAGAATGAGAAAAATGAATAAAGAATAATACAAAGGATCTTTATTTATTATTTTCCCCATCCATATCTATACATAACATATAGAATTCTTATCATGAATTTTGAATTAATACCCAATTCTTTCTTTATAGTTATTGATAGAACATATTTATTGATATAACGAGTATTTTATTAAAAGATTAAGTTATTACCAAACAAAGAGAAATTTAAATTGTAATGGATAAGATCAATTCGGAAGCACCTTTTATATTTGAGCAGACGGAATTTCATTGGTCTAATTTTTGGCTTCCCGATGTATATTTACCATCCAAATAAGGACGGAGATAATATCGAGCAAGTTCTTACATTTATTTGTGGCCATAGAGGAGCCGTATGAAGCCGAAGTCTCATGTACGGTTTTGAAATAGCGATGCGAGCAGTGATGTTATTATCGACTATGATTATCTAACAGTTTAAGTACAGTTGATATAGTTGAGGCGCAGTCAAAATATGGATTTTGGGGGTGGAATCTGTGGCGTCAGCCTATCGGGTTTGTTGTTTTTCTAATTTCTTCTCTAGCAGAATGTGAAAGATTACCCTTCGATTTACCAGAAGCAGAGGAAGAATTAGTAGCAGGTTATCAAACGGAATATTCAGGTATCAAATACGCTTTATTTTACCTTGCTTCTTACCTAAATTTATTAGTTTCTTCATTATTTATAACAGTTCTTTACTTAGGTGGGTGGAATTTCTCTATTCCGTATATATCTATTCCTGAACTTTTCGGAATAAATCAAATGGATGGAGTCTTTGGAACGACAATTGGGATATTTATTACATTAGCTAAAGCTTATTTGTTTCTGTTCATTCCTATCGCAGCAAGATGGACTTTACCTAGAATGAGAATGGACCAGTTATTAAATCTGGGATGGAAATTTCTTTTACCTATTTCCCTGGGTAATCTATTATTGACAACTTCTTCCCAACTTGTTTCACTATAAATACTATAAATAATAGAATAAGATAACGATATTCTAGATTCATAATCGATCTCAAACAAGAGAAAGAAACATCAATTTATTCACGGAGATCCACAATATGTTCCCTATGGTGACCGGGTTCATAAATTATGGTCAACAAACAATACGAGCAGCAAGGTACATTGGTCAAAGTTTCCTAATTACCTTATCCCATACAAACCGTTTACCTGTAACTATTCAATATCCTTATGAAAAATCGATCACATCGGAGCGTTTCCGTGGTCGAATCCACTTTGAATTTGATAAATGTATTGCTTGTGAAGTATGTGTTCGTGTATGTCCCATAGATCTACCCGTTGTTGATTGGAAATTTGAAAAAAATATTAAAAAGAAACAATTGCTTAATTATAGTATTGATTTTGGGGTCTGTATATTTTGTGGTAACTGTGTCGAGTATTGTCCAACAAACTGTTTATCAATGACTGAAGAATATGAACTTTCCACTTATGATCGTCACGAATTGAATTATAATCAAATTGCTTTGGGTCGGTTACCAATGCCAGTAATTGGAGATTACACAATTCAAACAGTTATAAATTCGACTCAAATCAAAATAGACAAGGATAACCCCCTTGATTCAAGAACGGTTACTGATTACTAAGATTTCCTTTTGATATAAAGGATCCAAGCCCCTTTTGGGGGGTTGGTCAGAAATTACAAATAATAACTATTTATTGTTGAGAATCACTCTTTGTTTTAAACTGAGAATATGGTTTAGTGATGATTTTTAAATATAAAATTCCAACTATTCTTTTCTTTTTTCTTTTAGATAAAAATAGAAAATAGATAAAAAGGAAAGTAGGATTGGCCAATAACTTTAATAACTTTATCTATATCTACATTAATCCATATTAAGATTGAATTCAATTGGGAACCCATCATATACAATAAAAAAAAAATAAATAAAGGTAACACCCTTTTCTTTCCTGGACTATTTAGTAAGGTCATGAAATATTTCGACTTATTTATCTGTTATACATAATGGATTTACCTGGACCAATACACGATATACTTGTAGTATTTCTGGGATCAGTTCTTATATTAGGAGGTCTAGGAGTAGTATTATTTACCAATCCAATTTATTCTGCCTTTTCGTTGGGATTGGTTCTTGTTTGTATATCCTTATTCTATATTCTATCAAACTCCTATTTTGTAGCTGCCGCACAGCTCCTTATTTATGTAGGAGCCATAAATGTCTTAATCATATTTGCTGTTATGTTCATGAATGGTTCAGAATATTCGAACGATTCCTATTTTTGGACTGTTGGAGATGGAGTCACTTCACTGGTTTGTATAAGTATTCTTTTTTCACTAATTACTACTATCTTAGATACGTCATGGTATGGAATTATTTGGACTACAAGATCAAATCAGATTATAGAACAGGACCTTATTAGTAACGTTCAACAAATTGGAATTCATTTATCAACAGATTTTTATCTTCCGTTTGAACTCATTTCTATAATTCTTTTAGTTTCTTTGATAGGTGCAATTACTATGGCTCGTCAATAAGAAATACTTAGAATTAATACAATTATTAGAAATTTTAAATCCAATGAAAAAGGGAAAGTTTTTCATTTAATCTACTTCTGATACCCTCTTTTTTCTGTAATTACTAGATTCTGGTCAATCAAATCGGTTGAATTGTTGTTCATATTGAAATGAATCGAGATTCATGAGGAGTTAGCCAATGATGTTTGAACATATACTTTTTTTGAGCGTCTACTTATTTTCTATCGGTATCTATGGATTGATCACAAGTCGAAACATGGTTAGAGCACTTATGTGTCTTGAGCTTATACTAAATTCGGTTAATATAAATCTCGTAACATTTTCTAATATATTTGATAGTCGCCAATTAAAAGGAGACATTTTCTCAATCTTTGTTATAGCCATTGCGGCTGCGGAAGCAGCTATTGGGCTAGCTATTGTTTCGTCGATTTATCGTAACAGAAAATCAACTCGTATCAATCAATCAAATTTGTTGAATAATTAGTCATAACTATCATATAAATATAAATAAAGACATAAATAATATAATAAAATAATATAAATAAAATATAGATATAAATTCTTTCATTTTTTATTCTTTTTTTTTTAGTAATATGTATAGTAATATATTTTTATATTACTATTGAAATATTGATGATCTGTTGGCCAATGTCAATGTGAAGTCATATGTGTGACTTGTATAATCATGGTTGTTGAAACGGAAATCAAAGTATCTTGGTCCTTTCTCATGAACAGATTTAGAAATATATTGATTTTTAACATTAGATTTTTTGATAAACCATTGATTCGTCTGGTGTCTACAATACAATATAAATATATAATTCATTTCCTCCTGATTTTACTTTACCAGATCGAAAATTTTTTATGTTCAAAACTGGAATTTATAGACCCAATGTCACATTCAGTAAAAATTTATGATACATGTATAGGGTGTACTCAATGTGTACGAGCCTGCCCCACAGATGTATTGGAAATGATACCTTGGGACGGATGTAAAGCTAAGCAAATTGCTTCCGCGCCAAGAACCGAGGACTGTGTAGGTTGTAAGAGATGTGAATCCGCTTGTCCAACAGATTTTTTGAGTGTCCGTGTTTATTTATGGCATGAAACAACTCGCAGCATGGGTCTATCTTATTGATACGTTATAAAAAACTCCACTTGAATCATTTGATTCCTTTTTACCGACAAAAACCCGTACTCGATAAAATATATTATTCCGAGCACGGGTTTTTTGGTCAAAATGCATCTTGTCTTTATCACGAGTTATTTCCCTTGGTTAACACTACTTGTAGTTTTGCCGATATTCGCGGGTTCTTCAATTTTCTTTCTTCCTCATAGGGGGAATAAGGTAATTAGGTGGTATACTATATGTATATGCTTATTGGAACTCCTTCTAACAACCTATGTGTTCTGTTATCATTTCCAATTGGATGATCCATTAATTCAATTGGAGGAGGATTTTAAATGGATAAATGTTTTTGATTTTCACTGGAGACTGGGAATCGATGGACTTTCCATAGGACCTATTTTACTGACAGGATTTATCACTACTTTAGCCACTTTAGCAGCTTGGCCTGTTACTCGAAATTCGCGATTGTTCTATTTCCTGATGTTAGCAATGTACAGTGGCCAAATAGGATTATTTTCTTCTCGAGACCTTTTACTTTTTTTTCTCATGTGGGAGTTAGAATTAATTCCTGTTTACTTACTTTTATCCATGTGGGGAGGAAAGAAACGTTTGTACTCAGCCACAAAGTTTATTTTGTACACTGCGGGGGGTTCCATTTTTCTCTTAATAGGAGTTCTAGGTATGGGTTTATATGGTTCCAATGAACCGATATTGGATTTTGAAAGATTAGCTAATCAGTCATATCCTGTGACATTAGAAATAATATTATATTTGGGCTTCCTTATTGCTTATGCTGTCAAATCGCCGATTATACCCCTACATACATGGCTACCAGATACCCATGGGGAAGCACATTACAGTACATGTATGCTTCTAGCTGGAATCTTATTAAAAATGGGGGCATATGGATTGATTCGGATCAATATGGAATTATTACCGCACGCCCACTCTATATTTTCTCCCTGGTTGGTAATAATAGGGACAATACAAATAATCTATGCAGCTTCAACCTCTCTTGGTCAACGCAATTTAAAAAAGAGAATAGCCTATTCTTCTGTATCTCACATGGGTTTCATAATTATAGGAATTGGTTCTATAACCGACATGGGACTCAACGGAGCCGTTTTACAAATACTCTCTCATGGATTTATTGGTGCTGCACTTTTTTTCTTGGTAGGAACGAGTTGTGATAGAATACGTCTTGTTTATCTCGACGAAATGGGGGGGATATCGATCCCAATGCCAAAAATATTTACCATGTTTAGTAGTTTCTCGATGGCTTCTCTTGCATTGCCAGGAATGAGTGGTTTTGTTGCAGAATTAGTAGTATTTTTTGGAATAATTACCAGTCCAAAATATCTTTTAATGCCCAAAATACTAATTACCTTTGTAATGGCAATTGGAATGATATTAACTCCTATTTATTTATTATCTATGTTACGTCAGATGTTTTATGGATACAAACTATTCAATGTTCCAAACTCCAATTTTGTGGATTCTGGACCACGAGAACTATTTGTTTCAATCTGTATCTTTTTACCCGTAATAGGGATTGGTATTTATCCTGATTTTGTTCTTTCGCTATCAGTTGACAAGGTACAAGCTATCCTATCTAATTATTTTCATAGATAGTTTTCATTAATCAGATAGAAAACAAAGTCTTAGAATTTTGAATTTGAAGATTTTTGAGCTGTACACCACAAAAAATAAAGTGAATTAGAATTATAATAAGATATATTCCGAGTTTTTGAGAACCATTTGAATCAAGGAATCATTCAAATGGTTCTCAAAAACCTGCACAAACTTTCCTTTACGTATTGTACGACGGTCTTATGTATTCCTCATGGAATTTATTCAATTAGATGTTAATGTGAATGAACCATAACTATGTAGACCTATTCCTAATAGATTGATCCCAAAATAGCATATCCAAATTATAAGAAATCCTATAGACGCTACAAGTGACGAATTCGTACCTTGCAAACTTTGATTTGTTCTAGTATGTGAATAAATCGCGAATATGGTCCAAGTAATAAATGCCCAAGTTTCTTTGGGGTCCCAATTCCAATAAGATCCCCATGCCTCGTTAGCCCATACTGCTCCAGAAAGAATACCTATGGTTAAAAAGGTAAACCCTAAACTAATGACACGATAACTCCAATAATCCAAACGCTGAGTTAATTGATATTTGTAATAATTTTGAAATGGAACAAAAGAAGTGTGTTTAAAAACATTTTTTTTTTTGTTCAAATATTCGATTTTGTCAAAGAAAAATGACTTAATCTTAATTAAGAAAATTTTTCTTTGACAAAAAATATCGATGTTTTTACGAAATGTAATGACTAAAAAAGCGACTGATAATAACGACCCACATAAAAGAGCTGCATAGCTCAATAACATCATACTTACGTGCATCATTAACCACTGAGATTGTAGAGCAGGTACTAATCTTGACGATTGATGCATTTCACTTGAAAGACCCGATGTGGCGAAACCTTGGGTAAAAATGGCACTTGGGGCGGTTATTGCGCTTAAATCATTTTTATGATTCCATATCTTGGAAATTAGATGAATAATGGAAAAACTCCACGAAAGGAAGATTAAAGACTCGTATAAATTACTTAATGGAAAATGTCTCGAAGAAATCCAACGAGTAACTAATAATCCTGTTATAGAAAAAAAAGTAACTATCATTCCTTTTTCCGACGAATCACGCAACCCTATGATTTCGTGTACTAATAGGGTCATCAAATGAATCGTAATCACAATTGAAATGATCGAAAAAGAGAGATGAGTTAATATATGTTCTAAAGTCACAAATATCATACATAAAAAAGGTCCCATTACAGAATGGAAATCGGGAATTAAATACATTATAGGATCCATTGTTTCTTTTTTACAGTATGCCGCCACTCGGACTCGAACCGAGATGCTCTAGCACTGCTTCCTAAGAGCAGCGTGTCTACCGATTTCACCATAGCGGCTTACTTGAAATAATAATAGTCAATTCATGTTGAATCGTCTAGATCTAGATTCAAGGATTCAATATAGTTTAGGAAATATTAGAACTGATAAATAAGAGCTCTTTTAAATTCATCTTTTAATTTTCAATAATTTTTACTTAGGTTAGTATCATCGTAGGTTCAGTTTTAAGAATCCACTTTTACGTACTATCTGTATATTAAGTTCTCCCGGAACACTTGTAACTTGAAATAAAAATTTGGTTTTCAGTCGAAACAGAAACTAAGAATTGTGAATTGTCCTCTTTTTATATTTTTTATTTATTTTGAATTGAATCCACGAAATCAGATAAATGAAAAACAAATTGTCAAAGAGATTTTTTTTCTAAACGAAAAAAAAGAAAATAAATAGGATTTCATATGTATCACAATTCAATTACTAAATTTAAGTAATTTTTCTAACAATTTGGATACTTTTCTTAGTATCATTAAGTATTAATTAATTAATTAAAATATATAATATAAAATTAATATAATACTTTTTGTTGTTTGTTGTGTACATAATTTCTAAATAAAATTATGATAATATTTTATTTATGAAACCAACTTGGTCTTGAGTTAAGCATATAATAAAACAAAAGAGTTTCCGCATCCATCACAATTTTCTTTTCACAACGGAAAAATAGAATGAACAAAGATTTTTCCATTGTGAAAAGAAAATGAATAGGAAAAAAACATCTCACGAATTAATAAATAGATTCTAATAAAAACTAGAATGAAAAAAAAATAATGATACTTAGAACCGACAGATAGAGAAATTCTTATTCTACATATCATAGCAGCTAGTTCTAACTAATATTGTATTGTATTGAGTTCAATACATCAATACATTTAGTTAAAGGGAATTATTCATATTCCAAAATTGGAAATTCTTCTAGCCATGGAAATTCCGATTATTCCAAGATTTTCTTATTTGTTTGTCGCACAAAAAAACTTTTTGAATCTCCAGTAGAAACTGACTTTGCTAAAGAAAAAGCTTTTATTGCAGCTAAATATCCTTTTTTCTTCCAAATATTTCTACGAATACGTTTTTTTGATATAGAAGTACGTTTTTTTGGAACTGCCATTCAAAAAAAAAAGAGTTACTCATTTTTATTGTTGTATGTGAAAGACATGTATTGCTCAAAATAGATCGTTCTTTTTAGTCATTTTCTATACTTAACTTAATTTCGTCGATAATAGTTTTTTCAGAACATACAATATAAATATATTATTTATATATTTATATATAAATATATGTATGACATGCATGTCACATATATAACAATGTCACATATTAACACACTAGGCAAAAAAATAGAAGAAAAGGGGGGGGGAAATTCGAAAAGGAATTTTTATGACTATTAGTTTGGAATTGAATAAGCTCATATTGCCGTGTCTATAATTGAAATTCAAACTTAAACTACAATTAGTGGTTAATATGTTAAACAAGACATTCTATTACCTAAGAAGGAGAACCTCAATTTTTAGTTATTTTTTTTTCAGTTCTATACGAAATAAAGAGTATTAGAATATTTCTGATACTTTCTTATTGGATTGGAATCCAATCAATTAGTTCCGCAATGAGCTAGGTAATTACTACAAAGAAAATCACTAGAATAACTAGGTCTTTTTTTTTGAGTCTATTTATTGAGGCATACTATGATTTATATTCGACTGTTTTGGTATGATTGTTTTTACTTACTATACTATAGTATATGATATGATTACATATTGCCAGAATAGGATGGTAGTATAGTCGTAGAATGATTCAAAATCTCATATTTTCCATTTTTTTTTTATTTTATTAACTATCTTTCTTTAGTTAATTCTTTAGTTAAAGTTAATAACTAAGTAATTACTCTTATCTAGCTATTTGGGCATATCATTTGAATTGGAACTTTTGAATATTTCCAATATCTGAGAAAAGTAAGAATAATGAAAAATAAAAATAGTTGAGTTTTTCATATCTTTTTTTGTTGATTTTTTTATTGTTCCTTTCGAAAGCGATAAGAATTGATGAATCGGAAACAATTAAATTATAAGAAAAAAAAAAAAAAATGAAAATTTGTTTTTTTTATGGAACATACATATAAATATGCATGGATAATACCCTTTCTTCCATTTCCAGTTACTATGTTAATAGGATTTGGACTTCTGCTTATTCCGACAGCAACAAAAAATATTCGTCGTATGTGGGCTTTTCCAAGTGTTTTGATGCTAAGTATAGCTATGGCATTTTCGGCCAATCTATCTATTCAGCAAATAAATGGAAATTTTATCTATCAATATCTATGGTCTTGGACCCTCAATAATGATTTTTCTTTAGAGTTCGGACACTTGATCGATCCACTTACTTCTATTATGTCAATATTAATTACTACTGTTGGAATTATGGTTCTTATTTATAGTGACAATTATATGTCTCACGATCAAGGATATTTGAGATTTTTTGCCTATATGAGTTTTTTCAATAGTTCTATGTTAGGATTAGTTACTAGTTCCAATTTGATACAAATTTATATTTTTTGGGAACTAGTGGGAATGTGTTCCTATTTATTAATAGGTTTTTGGTTCACACGACCGAGTGCGGCAAGTGCTTGCCAAAAAGCTTTTGTAACCAATCGTATAGGGGATTTTGGTTTATTATTAGGAATTTTAGGACTTTATTGGATAACTGGTAGTTTAGAATTTCGGGATTTGTTCGAAATAGTTAATAACTTGGTTCATCATAATGGAGTAAATTCCTTATTTGTTACTCTGTGTGCTTCTTTTTTATTCGTTGGTGCAGTTGCTAAATCCGCACAATTCCCCCTTCACATATGGTTACCTGATGCTATGGAAGGACCCACTCCCATTTCTGCTCTTAT